CTTAATTGTAATTACAATTACAATTATCGAAAAAGAAATATGAGTTAATATATGCTCTAAGGTTGAAAATATCATAAAAAATCTTAAAAAAGGAAAAGTACCTTAATTTGAAAATGGAAATCGGGAATTAAATTCATTATAGGATCTATTTCTCTTTTTTAGAAGAAGGCATGCCGCTACTCGGACTCGAACCGAGATGCTCTAGCACTGCTTCCTAAGAGCAGCGTGTCTACCAATTTCACCATAGCGGCTTGTCTTCAACTCATAATAGCCTATTAATAAGCTATCGTCGAGATTGAAAGAAGTCAATTTAGTTCACTATTCTTTTTTAATTTTTTAAGTAAAATTAGAATTATTAATGAATAAATTGTTTAAATAGTAATTTGAAGGTTCATTGTTGTTTAAGTTTTAGATTTTAGTTAACTTCACTTTAGTTAAGTTCAGTTAGGACTTTCATGAATTTTTTGTTTTCCTGACAACGGAATTCGTGTAACTCAACAGTTCTGCTCTTATTCTTATCATTATCAAGGGTTATAGAACTGAAAAAAAGTTTTTTTATTTTTTGTGAGAAACCAAATTAAGTTGATGGGGAAATAAGACTCCCCACCTTGTAAATTAGAAAATAGACTAAAAAGAGGGGGAAACTTTGTATCTTTTTTTATTTATTCTTTTTATTAATATATATTTTATTAATATATAATATATTAATTAAATTAAATAAACAGAAGAAGAATTGTTATTCTACAGGGTGAAGCGAGTTCAATTGTATAAGTTCACAATTAAGAATAGGTAATGGAAATCTTTAATTTGAAGTTTTGATTCAAAAAAATAAATCAAATTTTTCAGTTAAGTGGATTTAGATTATTCAAATCTTTTTTATTATTTTTATTATTTAGTTGTTTGCCGCACAACAAAACTTTTTGACTTTCCTGTAGAAAGAGACTTTCCTAACGAAAAAGCTTTTAACGCTGTCCAATATCCCCTTCCTTTCCAAATATTTTTACGAATACGCTTTTTTGATATAGAAGTACGTTTTTTTGGAACTGCCATTTTAAAATGAAGAAATTATTTATTAGTTTAGCTGGATGTGAAAGACATCTAGTGTAATCATTGCTTATTGTTCATTATCTATTTATTCTCTAACATTCTTTTTTTTTTCAAAATTGTTATATGTTATATTGTTATTATTATATAAAATGTCTTTAAAAAGAATAGTTTGTATTTCTTTTTGTATTTTTATTTCAAGCTATAGCTATAGAAGCTACCGTGCCGTGTGCCGTGTAAATCGATAAATCGAATTGATTGAACTTAAACCTTAAACTTATTTATAATAATAAAATAATAAAGAATTCAAAAGACTCTTTTATTCTATTTCTTTTTGTTGATTGTCGTTGTTCTACATTATTTTATTTTAACAAATTTAGAAAGTGTAAGATATAAACTTCACTTCTGCTTAATGAAATGAAAAAACCAAATTCCCTTTGTTTATATTAATTTCAATTTTGACACTCGTAATGAATCTCGCTTATATCATTTGATGACCAATTAGAACTTCTTGATTTGAATATTTTAAGTATTTAGCAGAGACTCAGAATAAATAAAAATTATAAAATAATATTGAAGTTCGTTTAAGTTAATGCATATCTTTTTTTTCTTTTTTTTTCTTTTTTTCTATTGACTTCTTTCAAAGATCCGGCGAATCGGAAACAATTAAGTAAGAATTAAAGTAAGAATTAAATAAAAAACTTTTTATGGAACAGACATATCAATATGCGTGGATCATACCCTTGCTTCCACTTATGGTTCCTATGTTAATAGGAGTGGGGCTTCTTCTTTTTCCGACAGCAACAAAAAACATTCGCCGTATATGGGCTTTTCTGAGTATTTTATTGTTAAGTATAGTCATGATTTTTTCAATCAATTTGTCTATTCAACAAATCAATAGAAGTTCCATCTACCAATATATATGGTCTTGGACCATTAATAATGATTTTTCTTTAGAATTCGGCTACTTGATCGACCCACTTACTTCTATTATGTCAATATTAATCACTACTGTTGGAATTATGGTTCTTATTTATAGTGATAATTATATGTCTCATGATCAAGGATATTTGAGATTTTTTGCTTATATGAGTTTTTTTAGTACGTCCATGTTAGGATTAGTTACTAGTTGTAATTTGATACAAATTTATATTTTTTGGGAATTAGTTGGAATGTGTTCCTATCTATTAATAGGATTTTGGTTTGCACGACCTGCTGCGGCAAATGCTTGTCAAAAAGCGTTTATAACTAATCGTTTAGGCGATTTTGGTTTATTATTAGGAATTTTAGGTTTTTATTGGATAACAGGCAGTTTCGAATTTCGAGATTTATTTGAAATATTCAAAAATTTGATTTCGAATAATGAGGTTAATTTGATATTTGCTACTTTATGTGCAGTTCTATTATTTGCCGGTGCAATTGCTAAATCTGCACAATTTCCACTTCATGTATGGTT